AAAAAAAAACGTGCTTTTTTGGAGAGAGATACTATTTCACCAATTGAGTCACAGGTATCTAACATATTGATACCTAACGATTTTCCGCAAAGTGGCAACGAAGGGTATAACTTGTACAAATCTTTCCATTTTCCAATTCGATACGATCCATTCGTTCATGGAGCTATTTACTCGATCGCAGACATTTCTGGAACACCTCTAACAGAGGGACAAATAGTCCATTTTGAAAGAACTTATTGTCAACCTCTTTCAGATATGAATCTACCTGATTCAGAAGGGAAGAACTTGCATCGATATCTCAATTTCAATTCAAACATGGGTTTGATTCACACTCCATGTTCTGAGAAATATTTACCATCCGAAAAGAGGAAAAAATGGAGTCCTTGTCTAAAAAAATGCCTTGAGAAAAGGCAGATGTATAGAACCTTTCAACAAGATAGTGCTTTTTCAACTCTCTCCAAATGGAATCTATTCCAAACATATATACCATGGTTCCTTACCTCGACAGGGTACAAATATCTAAATTTCATATTTTTAGATACTTTTTCAGACTTATTGTCAATACTAAGTAGCAGCCAAAAATTTGTATCCATTTTTCATGATATTATGCATGGGTCAGATATATCATGGCGAATTCGTCAGATTCCATTGTGTCTTCCACAATGGAATCTGATAAGTGAGATATGGAATCTGATAAGTGAGATTCCGAGTAATTGTTTACATAATCTTCTTCTGTCCAAAGAAATTATTCATCGAAATAATGAGTTACTATCGATATCGACACATCTGAGATCGCTAAATGTTCAGGAGTTCCTCTATTCAATCCTTTTCCTTCTTCTTGTTGCTGGATATCTCGTTCGTACACATCTTCTCTTTGTTTCGCGAGTCTATAGTGAGTTACAGGCAGAGTTCGAAAAGGTCAAATCTTTGATGATTCCATCATACATGATTGAGTTGCGAAAACTTCTGGATAGGTATCCTACATCTGAACTGAATTATTTCTGGTTAAAGAATCTCTTTCTAGTTGCTCTGGAACAATTAGGAGATTCTCTAGAAGAAATACGGCGTTTTGCTTTTGGTGGCAACATGCTATGGGGTGGTGGTCCCACTTATGGGGTCAAATCAATACGTTCTAAGAAGAAATATTTGAATCTCATCGATCTCATAAGTATCATACCAAATCCCATCAATCGAATCGCTTTTTCGAGAAATACGAGACATGTAAGTCATACAAGTAAAGCAATCTATTCCTTTATAAGAAAAATAAAAAATGTGAATGGTGATTGGATTGATGATAAAATAGAATCCTGGGTCTCGAACAGCGATTCGATTGATGATAAAGAAAGAGAATTCTTGGTTCAGTTTTCTACCTTAATGACAGAAAAAAGGATTGATCAAATTCTATTGAGTCTGACTCATAGTGATTATTTATCAAAGAATAACTCTGGTTATCAAATGATTGAACAACCAGGAGTAATTTACTTACGATACTTAGTTGACATTCATAAAAAGTATCTAATGATTTATGAGTTCAATACATCCTGTTTAGCAGAAAGACAGATATTCCTTGCTAATTATCAGACAATTACTTATTCACAAACCCTTTGGGGGGCTAATAGTTTTCATTTCCCATCTCATGGAAAACCCTTTTCGCTCCGCTTAGCCCTACCCCCCCCTAGGGGTATTTTAGTGATAGGTTCTATAGGAACTGGACGATCCTATTTGGTCAAATACCTAGCGACAAACTCCTATGTTCCTTTCATTACAGTATTTCTGAACAAGTTCCTGGATAACAAGCCTAAGGGTTTTCTTATTGATGATAGTGACGATAGTGACGATATTGATGATAGTGACGATAGTGACCGTGACCTTGATATGGAGCTGGAGCTTCTAACTATGATGAATACGCTAACTATGGATATGATGCCGGAAATAGACCGATTTTATATCACCTTTCAATTCGAATTAGCAAAAGCAATGTCTCCTTGCATAATATGGATTCCAAACATTCATGATCTGGATGTGAATGAGTCGAATTACTTGTCCCTCGGTCTTTTAGTGAACTATCTCTCCAGGGATTATGAAAGATGTTCCACTAGAAATCTTCTTGTTATTGCTTCGAGTCATATTCCCCAAAAAGTAGATCCATCTCTAATAGCTCCGAATAAATTAAATACATGCATTAAGATACGAAGACTTCTTATTCCACAACAACGAAAACACTTTTTCACTCTTTCATATACTAGGGGATTTCACTTGGAAAAGAAAATGTTTCATACTAATGGATTCGGGTCCACAACGATGGGTTCCAATGTACGAGATCTTGTAGCACTTACCAATGAAGCCCTATCGATTAGTATTATACAAAAAAAATCCATTATAGACACTAATATAATTAGATCTGTTCTTCATAGACAAACTTGGGATTTGCGATCTCAGGTAAGATCGGTTCAGGATCATGGGATCCTTTTCTACCAGATAGGAAGGGCTGTTTCACAAA